GAGATACCCTCTGAAACATTTTTCAAATACAAAAGTTCAGTATCCTCCCACGAAATGGTGAATTAGGCAGGATCTTTTTTTTGTACAAAATAAGAACAAGACAATCTTCAAAAATTTCATCGTAATCGTAAATATTAAATACTTATACTTATACAAAACTTATACAAATAAAAATGTGGGAGAGATAAAAAAATGCAGGGTCGTTTGTCTGCTTGGCTAGTCAAACATGGGCTAGTTCATAGATCCTTGGGTTTCGATTACCAAGGAATAGAGACTTTACAAATAAAGCCCGAGGATTGGCATTCGATTGCTGTCATTTTATATGTATATGGTTACAATTATCTCCGTTTCCAATGTGCCTATGATGTAGCACCAGGAGGACTGTTAGCCAGTGTGTATCATCTTACGAGAATAGAATATGATATAGATCAACCAGAAGAGGTATGCATAAAAGTATTTGTCTCAAGGAAAAATCCTAGAATTCCCTCCATTTTCTGGGTTTGGAAAAGTGCGGATTTTCAAGAAAGGGAATCTTATGATATGTTAGGAATCTCTTATGATAATCATCCACGTCTGAAACGTATCTTAATGCCCGAAAGTTGGATAGGATGGCCCTTGCGTAAAGATTATATCACTCCCAATTTTTATGAAATACAAGATGCTCATTAAATGTAAATGATAAAAATAAGAAACTAATCCGCACCACTTCTACAACGCCAGATATTCCTTGAATAGCTGTACTTTATAGATCAGACAAAGTAATTGAAGTTAAATCAGACAGAATAATTGAGGCCTTATTCATATTATTATGGATGGGTTAAATAAGTAGGGATTAAAAAAAATTCGAGTAGGGCTTCATTGAGATTTTAAAGTTGTTAAGATACTTATTTTGGATGAGCCGAGCCAATAGGATGAACTAAAAAAGTTCTGCATCATGAACTATGTATCGCGCACATCAACATTAAAGGAAATGAATAAAATATGAAAGAAAATACAAAGAAATGAAATGAAAGAAGGGGTCGGATTCTATTTGTAATGGATCTGAGATTCATTTTTGCTAGTTCTACCCCTAAATTTCCCTAGCCTAGACTTTTGGGTTTTGCAACCAAAACCAACTAATTTAACCTTTCAAATATTATTTAAGAAGTATTAACATTCTTTTTTGGAGTGCAGAAAAAAAAAATGGAAGAATTCATTTTTTTACATACTTTATATATACACAGAACATACATATATTCTTTATTCATCTCATCTAGAAAGAGTATATCTCCAGACACCTAGATGGATAAACATGTATGATGATCTAGACTACTAATAAATATGTATGTTGACCCATATTCAGTTTAATGAATTTGTGGAATAGATACTCATACAAATTAATCATGTGCCAGGAACCAGATTTGAACTGGTGACACGAGGATTTTCAGTCCTCTGCTCTACCAGCTGAGCTATCCCGACCTTTCGTGACGCATCATCCTCATTTTAAGAGATTACTTGAGTATATGTCAACTAAAAAAAAAAAGACGAAAAAGAATTACAAAGTTTCATCCAAGCCCTAGAATTTCTTGGATCTTCCAAAATAAGACTTTGTATGTTTCAGTCGGAGTAATGATATGTATTGTTAATCCGTCAAATGAGGATTCCTTGCTCAAAGATAAGATGCTCATTTGTACATTTATCATATAGAAACCTAAATTTACGTCTATCATATATATTACATTACATATTCCAACACCTGTGTTGTGATAAGAAAAATTCCACTCAGATCCGTTTGTGAAAGAATAGAATGAATAAGAAACATAACGAATTTGGAACCACTAAAAAAAAAAAGAGGATATAGGATAAATAATTAGAGAGTTAAACGGGCCTTTTGGGGATAGAGGGACTTGAACCCTCACGATTTCTAAAGTCGACGGATTTTCCTCTTACTATAAATTTCATTGTTGTCGATATTGACATGTAGAATGGGACTCTATCTTTATTCTCGTCTGATTAATCAGTTCTTCAAAAAATCTATCAGACTATCATGGAGTGAATTTGATCAATTAATATTTGATTCTTTCTTCAACTTGGAATCGATTCACATCTTTTATTTGTCATATAAATATTAAAATAAAAAAATAGAGATTTTGGGTTGGGTCTGTCTGGTCTAATCAATTGAAATAGTATTTCAGTACGTATACGTATGCTCATCCTTGATCCTTTCTTTTCTGGAGTTTCGATGGAAGGATCTCTTTACTAACGAAACGAAATCCTTACTAAGGAAACGAAATGTCGTCAACTCCATTTGTTAGAACAGCTTCCGTTGAGTCTCTGCACCTATCCTTTTTTTTTTATTTTATTCTCCCTTTCTGAACTCTTCTTGGTTTTCGGAAAACAGGATTTGGCTCAGGATTGCCCATTGTTAATTCCAGGGTTTCTCTGAATTTGAAAGTTATCACTTGGTAGGTTTCCATACCAAGGCTCAATCCAATTAAGTCCGTAGCGTCTACCAATTTCG